TTTTTTAAAAAAAATAAAAATAGAATTGCGTTATTGTTCTATTTTTAAAAAATTTAGAATAAATAATTTATTAAAATTCCAAAAATTGCTTCTTATTGTTTTTCTATTTATTTTTTTTTTTAGTTCAAATTTTATCAGAAAGTTGAAAAATATTTTTATAACCTTATTTATTATTCATAATAAAAATTTCTATTAATTTATTTTAATTTTTTCTCATGTACTTGTGGGGGAGTCCTGTGTCCGGGGGTAGAAGGAGTATATATATATGTAACCATTTATTTGTAATTAAGAAATTTCATTCTAAAAATATAAATATATATATGTAATAATTTATTCCAAATTAAACAATATAATATATGAAATATATATATATGTAATAATTTATTCCATATTAATATATTTAATATATATATATGTAATAATTTATTCCATATTAATATATTTAATATATATATATGTAATAATTTATTCCATATTAATATATTTAATATATATATCTATACTTATACTACCTCCTAATAATTATTTATATTGGGTAATACTAATTAATAATTATTTATATTTATACATTTATTTTATTAACCTATATTATGTAATATTACCTCCTAATAATTATTTATATTGGGTAATACTAATTAATAATTATTTATATTTATACATTTATTTTATTAACCTATATTATGTAATATTACCTCCTAATAATTATTTATATTGGGTAATACTAATTAATAATTATTTATATTTATACATTTATTTTATTAACCTATATTATGTAATATTACCTCCTAATAATTATTTATATCTAAATATTTATTTTATAAATCTATAGTACCTAGTTCTATTCCTAATTTTTTTAAAAAAAAGTTTTATTCTTGCTTTTTTATTTATTATTTATTTAACTTACATGAATTTTTTTTTTTCAGTAATTTATTTTATTATTTGTTATTAATAATTATTTATTGATTTAATTTTCTTAGAAAAATTTTGTGCCAGCATTCGCGGTTATACATTTTATGAAATTAAGTAATTTTGGTTTTTATATTATTATTTGATTATTAATTTTTTTATTAGGGTGAAATTTATATAATTTTTTTCTTCTTCTATTTTTATTTTAAAATTTTTTTAAAAACTAGGATTAGATACCCTATTATTTATTTCTTATTTTTTCTTGATTAATATTAGTTATGTTCTTTAAAAATCAAAGAATTTGGCGGTTAATAAAATCTTTTTAGAGGAACATGTATTTTAATTGATAATCCACGATATTTTATACCAAATTTTTATTTGTATATCTCTATTGGTAGAGTATTTTATTGAAAAATTTTCTTTTTCTATTTTGGTTTAATTTTAGGTCAAGGTGCAGTTTTATTTTGGTTTTTATGTGTTACATTATTTTTAATAAAATAAACTTTCTTTTTGAATAATTTTTAGGATTTAATAGTAAATTTAATTAATTAATTTTCTTGAATAAAGTTCTAATTAATGTACATATCGCCCGTCACTCCTTTATATAGGATAAGTCGTAACAAAGTAGTTTTACTGGAAAGTGAGTCTAGATTTTCAGGATGTAGCTTATTTTAAAGCTAATTATTTACATTAATTTGAAAATTATAATATTCTTTCTGATTAAATTTTAATTTATTTTTTTTATTTTTATTATTTTTAGTTTTTTTATTAAATAATTTTTTTTTTTACTGATAAGGTTTTATTATTTAATTAAGGAATTATTTTATAGTACCTTTTGTATCAGGGTAATTTAATTAATATAATTATTTTTTTTTCCCGAAATTTAATTATTTAAGTATATATTTTTATAACTGTTGAATAATTTTTACAAATTTATATTTTATAATTAAAAGTTATTTGAATTTTTATATATCTGGTTATTATGGATTAAGTTAAATTTTGGATTTATGTTTTTAATAAATTGAATTTTTAATTCTTATATTAGTTAGGATAATCTAATTAATTTTTTAAAATTTTCTTTTAATAATTATTATTAAGTTTAATATTTTCTATTTAGTTTGTAATATTTTATTTTTGTTTAATTGTTTTTTTTTTTATTTAAATTTTTACTTAGTTTTTTTAATTAATTTTTTATTATTATAAATAATGAATTAATAAGTATTTTTTCTATTTTTAATTTTATTAATTAGACAAATTTAGTCTTCAACTGTTTATTAAAAACATTTCTTTAAGATTATATATTTAAAGTAATTTCTGCCCTATGATTTTTAAATGGCTGCAGTATATTGACTGTACAAAGGTAGCATAATAATTTGGTTTTTAATTGGAATCTTGTATGAAAGAATAAATGAGGGACTTTTTTTATTAATTAAAGTATTAGAATTTATTTTTTTAGTAAAAAAGCTAAAATTTTTTTTAGGGACGAGAAGACCCTATAGAATTTAAATTTTATTAATTTTTATTAAATATTTTTTTTTATTAAATTTTATTAATATTTTAGTTGGGGTGATTAATAAATTTAATCTTTATTTAATTTTTTCATAATCATTGTTTATTTGATCCATTTTTATGATTAAAAGATTTAATTACCTTAGGGATAACAGCGTAATTTTTATAAGGAGTTCTTATCTATATAAATGTTTTCGACCTCGATGTTGAATTAAGTTAATTTTTTGGTGCAAAAGCTAAAATTATAAGTCTGTTCGACTTTTAAATACTTACATGATTTGAGTTTAAACCGGTGTGAGCCAGGTTGGTTTCTATCTTTAAATTTTTTTTTTCTTTTAGTACGAAAGGACCAATGAATAATATTTAAATATTTTTATATTATTGATTTGGCAGATTAGTGCATTAATTTTAGATTTTAAGAAAGTAATAATAATTATATTCAATAATTTATTTGATAACTTTTTTTTTTTAGTTTTAATAGTTTTAGTTTCAGTTGGTTATTTTACTTTATTAGAGCGTAAAGTTATTGGTTATATTCAATATCGTAAAGGACCTAATAAAGTTGGGTTTATAGGTATTTTTCAACCTTTCAGAGATGGTTTTAAACTTTTTTTAAAGGAATATTTTTTTCCAAAGAATTGTAATTTTTTTTTTTTTTTTTTTTATACTTTATTTGGGTTAATTCATTCATTATCTTTATGACTTATTTTTCCTTTTTTAGGAAATTTAATTTATTTAAATTTTGGTTTAATTTTTTTTTTATGTATTTTAAGTTTGGGTATTTATTTTGTTATTGTTATGGGTTGGTCTTCTAATAGTTTATATTCATTATTAGGTAGAATGCGTGGTGTTTCTCAGTCAATTTCTTATGAAGTATCTTTATCTATTATTTTGATTTGTTATTTTATTTTAGTTGAGGGTTATGATTTATTTAGATTAATAGTTTTTCAAAGTGGTATTTGGTTTATTTATTTTTCTTTTCCTTTGTTTTTTTGTTGGTTTTCTTGTTGTTTAGCTGAAAGCAATCGGTCTCCTTTTGATTTTTCTGAAGGGGAAAGAGAATTGGTTTCAGGGTTTAATGTTGAATATTCTTCTATAAGCTTTTCTTATATTTTTATTTCTGAATATTGTTCTATTATTTTTATTAGAATATTTACTTGTTTAGTTTTTTTAGGAGGTAATTTTTTTAATTATTTTTTTTTTTTAAAAATTGTATTTTTTTGTTTTGTTTATATTTGAATTCGTTCTTCTTTTCCTCGCTATCGTTATGATAAACTTATATATTTATCTTGAAAATGTTATTTACCTTTAAGTTTAAATTATTTATTTTTTTTTATTTTTTTAAAGTGTTTAATTATTTATCATAAATATTTGTAAAGTTATTAAATAACTCTTTCTTATATTTTCAAAATATATGCTTTATATAAGCTAAATAACTTTATCCAATAATTTTATCTCAAGTTTTTATTAAAATTGGGTTAACAATGAAAAATATAAAGTATATTTTTGTTAAAATTTCTCCTGTAATAATAAAAGGTTCTTCTACTGGTTTTATTCCAATTCATGTAAGTAATATTGATACTACAATAAGTATTCAAAATATAAATTGATTTAAAGGGTAAAATGATATCGATTTAAATTTTGATTTATGTGAAATTGGTATCGAAAATAATACTAAAAGCGATGCTAATAAAGCTATTACCCCTCCTAATTTGTTGGGGATAGATCGTAGAATTGCATATGCAAATAAAAAATATCATTCTGGTTGAATGTGAATTGGAGTAATTATTGGGTTAGCTGGAGTAAAATTATCTGGATCAGATAAAATTAAAGGTTCTGTTAAAATTAATAATATAAATATTGTTATTATTATTGAAAATCCTATAATATCTTTAATTGAATAATATGGGTGAAATGGAATTTTATCTAAATTTGAATTTACTCCTAACGGGTTATTAGACCCTGTTTTGTGAAGGAGTATTAAGTGAATTAAAACTATTATAGATACAATAAAAGGTAAAGTAAAGTGTAGGGAAAAAAATCGATTAATAGTTGCGTTATTTACTGAAAACCCCCCCCAAATTCATTTAACTATTATGTCTCCAATATATGGAATAGCTGATATTAAATTAGTAATTACTGTTGCTCCTCAAAATGATATTTGTCCCCAAGGTAAAACGTATCCTAAGAATGCTGTTCCTATTAAAGCAAATAAAATTAATACTCCTATGTTTCATGTTGTTACTAATTTATAGGATCCATAATATAATCCTCGTCAGATGTGTATGTAAACACATATAAAAAATATTGATGCTCCATTTGCATGAATGTATTTGATTATTCATCCCCCATTTACATTTCGTATAATATGATCTACTGAATTGAATGCTAAATCAATATTTTGATTATAATGTATTGATAATAAAATTCCTGAAATTAGTTGAATTAAAAGACAAATTCCTAATATTGATCCGAAATTTCATCATGAAAATAAGTTGATTGGTGTAGGTAAATCAATAATTGAATTATTGATTATTTTAATTATATTAATTTTTCGTATAGGTTTATTCATTAATTTTTTCTTCGTAGTGGTCCTAAATTTTTTATAATTAATTTTGAGATTATAATTATAGTTATTAATAGGTAAATAATAATAAAAATTGATATATTAAGAGATTTTTTGTTAAAAAGTTTAACTATAGAGAATTTTGTAATTTCATAATTATGAATGATTGTTTCATTTTCGTTTATAATATTTTCAATTATATTATTTTCTAAAGGCAAAATTATAATAAATATTATAGTTAAGTTTATTTTAAATTTAAATTTTTCATTAGAAACTGTTCTAGTTATGTATGAGAAAATAATTAGTAAACCACCTACTATTATAAGGAAGAATATTATTGAGAATCATGATGTTAATCTTAAAAAATTTATTAACATGCAAATTAATAATGTTTTTATAATAATTAATGTTCTGATAGATATAGGATTTTTTAAGTTTATAAGTATTATTGAATTTATAATAATTAATTTTATTAATATTAATTTGATTTCAACAAATAGTTTATTTTAAAATTTAATTTTTGGGTAATTATGAAAGGGGTTTACCCTTTTGTTGATGTCTTTAAGATTTTTCTAAATTTAATTTACAAAATTAATGTTTTTTTTAAACTATAAAAACTAATGAATTTTTTTTTTTTTTTTATTTTTTCTTCAAGTTTAATTTCTTTATTTATGGTTCGTAAACATATTTTGTTATGTTTAATAATATTAGAATTAATAGTTATTAGATTATTAATTTTAATTTATTTTTTTTTGCTTTTTAATTATAATTTTATATATTTATATGTTTTACTAATAAGAATATTTGTATGCGAAGGTGTATTGGGATTAAGCTCTTTAGTTTATTTTATTCGTTTTTATGGTAATAATTATTTGAATTCAATATTTATATGATAATAATTTTTATATTTTTATCTTTGATCCTTATTTATTCATTTTTGGATGTTTTTTCTTTTCAAATTATTATTATTCTTATGATTTTTCTTTTTCTTACAATTAACTTTTTTTCTTTTTATTGTTCTATCACCTATATTTTTGGAGTTGATTTTTATTCTTTCTGAATAATTTTTTTATTGCTTTTCATTTTTTTGCTTATAATTTTATCTTTTAATTTTAATAATTTTTATTGTTTTTTTTTTATTAGATATTTTCTTTTATTAAGATTATTTTTGATTTTTTATAGTTTAAATATTTTAATTATATATTTTTTTTTTGAATTTAGTTTAGTTCCTTTGTTAGTTATGATTTTTGGTTGAGGTTATCAACCTGAACGTTTAATTTCTGGTTTTTATTTATTTTTTTATACCGTATTTTCCTCTCTCCCTTTAATAATTTTCATTATTTGATTTTATGAATTTAATAGATTATTTTTTGATTTAAATTTAAATTTAAATTTTTCTCTTTACTTGAATTTTTGTTTAATTTTTTCTTTTTTAGTTAAGTTTCCCATATTTATACTACATTTTTGATTACCTAAAGCTCATGTACAAGCTCCATTGTTTGGTTCTATAGTTTTAGCTGGATTAATATTAAAAGTAGGTGGATATGGATTAATTCGTTTTATAATTATATTTGAAGATTTATTTTTGTATTATAACTATATTTGGTATTCATTAAGACTTTATGGTTCTATATTGGTTTCTTATATTTGTTTAATTCAATCAGATGTAAAATTTATGATTGCTTATTCTTCTGTATCTCATATAGGTTTATGTATTATAGGGTTGATGTCTTTTTATAGATTAGGTTTTATTGGTTCTTATTTAATAATAATTTGTCATGGGTTTTGTTCTTCTGGTCTTTTTTGTTTAGCTAGATTTTATTATAATTTTATTTACAGACGAAGTTTTTTTATTAATAAGGGTATAATGATTTATTTTCCTACTTTGTGTATATTTTGGTTTTTTTTTTGTTCAATTAATATAAGTTGTCCTCCTAGAGTAAATTTTTTATCAGAATTTTTAATTATAAATAGAATGATTTGTTATAGATATTGTTCATTATATTTTATATTTTTTATTTTTTTTTTTGTTTCTTGTTTTAATTTTTATATGTTTAGTTATATAAATCATGGAAAGAATTATTTTTCTTTTAGTTTTAATTTAGGGTATATAATTGATTACTTTATTATTTTTTTTCATTTGATTTATTTATTTTTTTTTAATTTTTATTTTTTTTTTGTTTTATTTTAAATTAATTTAGTCAATTTAGTTTAAATTTAAAATATAGGTTTGTGGTACCTAAGATGAAATTAATTCATTTGACTTTGAAATCTTTAATATATTTTTCTTGATCTCTCTCTTTTTTTTTTTTTTTTTTTTTTTTTTTTTTTTTTTCTATATATATAATTAATTATTCTTATGTAATTTTTATTGAGTATACTTTATATAATTTTAATTCTTTTAGTTTAAGCTATTTAATTTATTTAGATTGATTAAGATTGGTTTTTATTTCTGTAGTTATATTTATCTCTTCAATAGTTATTATATATAGATATAATTATATGGGTGTTAATAGATTTTCTTTTTATCGTTTTTTTTTTGTTTTAATTATTTTTATTTTAAGAATGTTTTTAATAATTGTTAGACCTAATTTAATTAGAATTATATTAGGCTGGGATGGTCTTGGTCTTGTTTCTTATTGTTTAGTAATTTATTATATATCTATTAAGAGATATTTATCTGGTATAATTACTTGTTTAACCAATCGTATTGGTGATTTTGGTTTGTTAATTTGTTCATGTTGATTAATTTCATACGGTTCTTGACATTTTATGTTTTATTTGGATTTTTATAATTTTTATATTTATATATTATTAATTTTTTCTTGTTTTACTAAAAGAGCTCAAGTTCCTTTTTCTTCTTGATTACCAATAGCTATAGCAGCTCCTACCCCAGTTTCTTCTTTAGTTCACTCTTCAACTTTGGTTACTGCAGGTGTTTATTTGTTAATTCGTTTTTATTCTAATTTATTTTATTTTAATTCCTTATTAATTTTTATTAGAGTTATAACTATTTTTTTTTCTTCTTTTTGTTCTTTATATGAATATGATTTAAAGAAAATTATTGCTTTATCTACTTTAAGACAATTAGGTTTATTAATATTCAGAATTTTTATTGGTTTAACAGATTTTTGTTTTTTTCATTTAGTTACTCATGCTATATTTAAGTCTTTAATATTTCTTTGTTCTGGTATTTTTATTTATTATATGAATGATAATCAAGATATTCGTTACTTAGGTTGTTTAAATCTATTAATACCTTTTACTTGTTCTTGTTTTAATATTTCTAATATTTGTTTATGCGGAATTCCTTTTTTATCTGGGTTTTATTCTAAGGATTTAATTTTTGATTCATTTAGATTTTTTTCTTATAGATTTTTTTTGTATTGTTTTTTTTATATATCTATTGGTATAACTTGTTTGTATTCAATTCGTTTGTTTTATTATTGTATAATTTCTTCTTTTTCTTTAGGTTTTTATATTGTTTTTTATGATTATTTAAATTGAATAAGGATAAGAGTTTTACTTTTATCTATTATATCAATTTTTTTTGGTTCTTTTTTAGTTTGATTATTTGATTTTAATTTATTTTTTGTTTATTTACCTTTAAGAATAAAGCTATTTCCTATTTTTTTTATTTTTATTGGTTTATTCTTTGGTTATGAATTGTGTTTAATAAAATCTTATTTTTTTATTAATTTATTTTATTATAATTTTGGTTTTATAATTTATATATCTAGATATTTATGGTTTTTTTATTATTTATTATATACTTTTTTTTTTTCTTTAAATAATTCTTTGCTTTATTGAGGTGAATATTATGGTTTTTCTGGTTTAAGTTATTTTATTAATAAATTTATATTTATGTTTTATCAGTATTCTTTTAATAAATATAATTTATTTATTTTTATTTTTATGTTTTATATCTTTTTTTTTATTTAGTTTTTATAGTTTATATAGAACATAGTATTGAAGCTACTAAGGAAATATTTTATTTTGAAACATAAAATATTCATAAGTTTTTCTTTCTTTTTATTGAAAATAAAATGTTTTATATAAACTATTTGAATAAATTAAGAGATAAACGGACTTTAACCGCTTTTAAAATTAGTTAGCAGCTATTTTAATTTCTTAATCTCTTTTAATTGGAAAAACATTTTTCTTATTAACAATAAGATGCCTCTAAATTTTGGCTTCAATTAAAACATGGAGAATAAACTCTAATATTAGGTCGAAACTAATTGTAATATTTTACTTCATTGTTAAAGTTAGTTTTACAACACCTTCTAATTGCAAATTAGATATTATATTTAACTATAACTCTTATTTTGTTCATTTTAATATCCCGTTATATCATTCATGATATAACCCTAAAATTAAGATAGTTAATATTGAAAATGATGTCAATATTCATGATTTCATAATCGAGAATTTTATTGTCAGGATTATTGGTATAATAATAATAATTTCAATATCAAAGATTAAAAATATTATTCCAATAATAAAGAAGTGTAAAGAAAATGGTAATCGTTTATTATACATTGAATTAAATCCACATTCAAATGGTGTTATTTTATTTATATTTTTTTTTTTTTTTTTTATAATTATTATAATTATAATTGTTAATAAAATAATTGATGTTGTAATTACTGAACAAAACATTATGATTAATATAATTATTCATTTTTGAAAACCTTAAAGTTGGAAGCTTTACATACTTTATATACTAAATGAATATATTCCTCACCAATAAACTGAAATATAAAGTATTAATCATACTACATCTACGAAGTGTCAATACCAAGCTGAGGATTCTAATCCAACTATATGTTTTCTTGAAAAGTGTAAGTTTCTTATTCGTATAGTAGATGTAATTAAGAATATTGTCCCAATGATAACATGAATTCCATGGAATCCTGTTATTAAAAAGAATGTTGATCCAAATACTGAGTCTGAAATTGAGAATCTGCATTCTTTATATTCATAAAGTTGAATTAAAGAGAAGTATAACCCTAATGAGATTGTAATTATTATTCTTTTAATTGTTTGATTAAATATTTTAATTAAAATTCTATGATGGGCTCATGTAATTGAAATTCCTGATGAAATTAAAATAATTGTATTTAATAGTGGGATTCCTATAGGTTTTATAGGTTCAATTCCTATTGGTGGTCAATTTAATCCAATTTCAATTCTTGGTGATAGTCTTATATGAAAGAATGTTCAAAAAAATGATGTAAAAAATATGATTTCTGATAAAATAAATAATATTATTCCTCATTTTATTATTTTAATAATTTTTTTATTATGATTTCCTTGAAATGTTGATTCTCGAGTGATGTCTCGTCATCATTGATATGATGTTAATATAATTAATAATATTCCAATCAATATTGTATTTATTTCTATTTTATGTATTCATTTGATTGAACCTAAAGCTAATGTAAAAATTCTTATTGAAGTAAGAATAGGTCATGGTCTATTGTTTACCATATGAAATTTATGATTATTCATTTATACTTCTCTGGAATATAAAGACATTAGTGTTATGAACACATATGATTGAATAATTGATACTGCTAATTCAAATATTATTATTAATAATATAATAATTATAAATAATAATATATTTTTTTCTCCTAATAATCTAAAAATTAAGTGTCCCGCAATTATATTTGCTGATAATCGAATAGCAAGTGAGTAAGGTCGAATTAAATTTCTTGTTAGTTCAATTAAAATTATTAAAGGTATAATTAGAGTTGGTGTATTTTTTGGTAGTATATTAGTTAATATTAATTTTTTATTTTTTTTTCATCCGAAAAATATATATGAAATTCATATTGGGATAGATAGTGATAATGAAAATATTAAATGTGATGATGATGTAAAAACATAGGGTAATAATCCTATTATATTATTAATTAGGATAAATATTATTATTGAAATTAATATAATTTTGATAGATTTATATTTAGTATTTATTTTTATTTCTTTATTTAAGAATTTAAATATTAAATTTATTATTGTTTCTTGAATATTATTTTTTTTTCAAAATTTTTTTGGTAAAATTAATAAAAACATGAATGTTCTTATTCAATTTATTGAAAATTTCCCTGTGCATGGATCGAATGTTGAAAATAAATTTGTTATCATTTTCAAATTATTTTTTTATTAATTTTTTCTTTTTTATTTATTTTTGAATTTTTTTTGAAAAATATTATTGTTATTAAAATTAACATTAATATTAGGAATTCAGTTATTATTAATGATCATCATATTGGAGATATTTGTGGCAACAATTATTTTCAAATAACTTTAATTTGACAAATTAATATTTTAATTAAACTAAATTTTTCATTAAGAGTAATTGCTAATTTACTATAATTTGGTTTAAGAGACCAATCCTTGCTTTAAAGATTCTTAATGAGTAATTTTTTATTCATTTAATGAAAGATTTTAGGTTAATTCTTTCAATTATAATAGGTATAAATCTGTGATTTGCCCCACAAATTTCTGAGCATTGACCAAAATAGATTCCTGGTCGTGATAGAAATATTCTTCCTTGATTTATACGTCCTGGTATTGAATCAATTTTCAATCCTAATGATTGAATTGTTCATGAATGAATTACATCTGATGATGTTGTGATTATTCGAATTTTAGTTTTTATAGGTAGAATTATCCTGTTATCTGTTTCTAAAATTCGAATAGATTTTAAGTTTAATGGTTTTATATAAGAGTCAAATTCAATTTTTTTTATATCTGAATATTCATATGATCAAAATCATTGATGTCCAATTGCTTTAAATGTAATTATTGGTTCAGATATTTCTTCAATCAAATAAAGAATTCGGATAGATGGAAGAGCTACTAAAATAAGAAATATAGCTGGTAAAATAGTTCAGATTATTTCGATTATTTGTTCTTGATAAATTATTAAATTTGTTAGTTTATTAGTTATAATAAATGTTATAATATATATAACTATTATTGTAATTATTATAATTACTATTATTGTATGATCATGAAATATAATTATTTGTTCTATTGATGGGGAAACTGGGTCTCTAAAAGATATTCTTTTTCATCTAATTTTTAATAAAATAATATTTATTTATATATGAATTTTAAGTTCATTGCACTTATTCTGCCATATTAAAACTTAGTTAAGAATGGAATTTCATAAAAAGAATGCTCTTGAGGAGGTAATTTTTGTAATCATTCAATTGATGAATTATTATTATATAAGAATAATGGGATTCGTTTTGATACTATACTTTCTCAAATGTTAAAAATTAGTATTATGATTCTGATTATTGAAATTATACTTCCTATTGAGGATATAATATTTCAGGTTGATATGGAATCTTGAAAATCTGAATATCGACGGGGTATTCCATTTAATCCTAATATGTGTTGTGGAAAGAATGTAAGGTTTACTCCAATAAACATAGTTGAAAATTGAATTTTTATTCATTTATAATTTAATGATGTTCCTGTAAATAATTCAAATCATTGAGTTAAACCTGCTATAATTGCAAATACTGCTCCTATGGATAAAACATAATGAAAGTGTGCTACTACATAGTATGTATCATGTATAATAATATCAATAGATGAATTGGAAAGTATTATTCCTGTTAATCCTCCAATTGTAAAAAGAAAAACAAATCCGTATGATCATAGTAATGAAATTGTTGATTTTTGATTGGACCCAAATATTGTTGCTAACCATCTAAAAATTTTAATCCCTGTAGGGATAGCAATAATTATTGTTGCTGAAGTAAAATAAGCTCGTGTATCTACGTTTATTCCAACAGTAAATATGTGGTGACCTCAAACTACAAACCCTAAAATTCCAATTGAAACTATTGCATAGATTATTCCTAAAGATCCAAATGATTGATTTTTTCCTGTTTCTTTATTAATAATATGTGAAATAATACCAAAACCTGGTAGAATTAAAATATATACTTCAGGGTGTCCAAAGAATCAAAATAAGTGTTGATAAAGGATAGGATCCCCACCACCTGATGGATCAAAGAAAGATGTATTTAGGTTACGATCTGTTAATAATATTGTAATAGCACCAGCTAGTACTGGTAGGGATAAAATTAATAAAAATGCTGTAATTAATACTGATCATACAAATAGTTGTATTTGTTCAATTTTTATATTTATTCTTCGTATATTTATAATTGTTGAAATAAAGTTAATTGCTCCTAAGATTGACGATATTCCAGCTAAATGAAGAGAAAAAATAGATATATCTACTCTTGGTCCTGAGTGTGCAGAATTTATTGAAAGGGGTGGATAAACAGTTCATCCTGTTCCTGAACCTATCTCTGTAATTGATCTACAAATTATTAATGTTAAAGATGGTGGTAAAAGTCAGAATCTTATGTTATTTATACGTGGATATGCTATATCAGGTGCTCCAATTATTATTGGGATTAATCAATTTCCGAAACCTCCAATTATTACAGGTATAACTATAAAGAAAATTATAATAAATGCATGAGCTGTAACAATTACATTATAAATTTGTCTATTATTTAGTAACATACCTGTTGATGATAGTTCTATTCGAATAATTATTCTTAATATTATTCCTAATATTCCTGACCATATTCCAAATATAAAATATAGTGTTCCAATATTTTTATGGTTAGTAGAAAATAATCATTTATTCATTAAGGTGTCTGAAAATAGGTGGTAAATTGTAAATTTACTTAAGAATTTAAAAATTCTCTTAATAATCTTGTAGTTTAAATATAGAACTATAATTTGCAAAATTAAAGGTGTTATTCTAAGATTTATCTAATCTTGATTTTTATAACTTTGAAGGTTATTAGTTTATTTAACTTAAAATCTTAATTAAATAATTTGTTTATTATAAATATTGGTAGTAAAATTAAATTTACTACTAATCTATAATTTTTTTTTATTTCAATTGTTTTTATTAAGTTTTTATTTATTGAAAGATAAAATATTAAACATGAATATATATATGTTATATAAATATATAAAATTATAGTTGATGTAATTATTAAAATAATTAATATTATTATCTCTTTTTTGTTTAGTATTGTTTTTATAACTATTATTTTGTTAATAAATCCCGTTATAGGAGGTATCCCTCCTAATGATAATATTGAAATTCATAGTTCTTTTTTATTTATTTTATTTGAATTAATTATTATTTGATTAATAAATTTAATTTTATTTATTTCTATTTGTTTAAGGATTATTATTATAATTATTGTGTAAATTATAATAAATGTTATTCATATTTTTATTTCAAATCTAATTAATAAAATTATTCTTAAGTTAAAGATTGATGAGAAACATATTATTTTTTTAATTGAGTTTTGGTTAATTATTAGAATTGGTGCTATTAATATTGATAAAACAATTATCTCTATTGTTTTTATATTTATAAATCTAAATATTATTATAGGTGGTATTTTTATAATTGTTATTATAAATAATATTGGTTTATATTCAATTCCTTCAATTATTGAAATAATTCAATTATGAAATGGTACCCCCCCTATTTTTATAATTAGAGATATTAAAATTACTATCTGTATATTAATATTTATTAAAACTATGATTATTCTAAATATAATAATTATAGATGAAATTCTTTGAATCAAAAAATATTTTATGATTCTTTCTGAGTTTTTTATTTTTTTTCTTATTATAATAGGAATAAATGATATATTTGATGTTTCAATTATTATTCAAATAATAAATATTGAATTAGAAGATAATGATAAAATAATTCTTAAATTTAGTGTTGATATAAATATAATGTTTGTTGAATTTAAAAAAATTAAAAAGAAGGATTTTAATTCCTATATTTAGGGTATGAACCTAAAAGCTTTATTTAGCTTATCTTTTTGTAAAAAAATGTTTGATGCATTTGGTTTTTTGATTACTAAAGTTAAAGTTTAATTCTTTATTTTACAATAAAGGCAAACTTTGCATTATTTATTCTATCAGAATAATCCTTTTTCAGGCACTTTATT